CCAATGATTCGTTATTGGAGCAGATAGCAACAACCATCTCATCCGGTAAAAGCCATCTTTTTCTCAACAATGTCTTTGTCATTTGATCCAATAGCGTTCCTTTAGATAGGAACAGATTTGATAAATATTGATAACTCTCGGATAGAGTATTAGAACGGAAAAATCCATTAGATAATGAACTATTGGTTCTAAGCCATCTCTGGCGATGAATCAACAATTCGAAATGCTTTTCTTGCGTATTCTTGATAAACCAGCGTTTATATATAGATGTAGGAAGATCTGTTTGGGAAGTAAGAAGCCCCCTTGACATCTCTTCATCTGCAAAGAATTCTCGATGTGAAAACACAGAGACAAAGGGCTGATCTTTGAATAGGAAAAAGAGTGGATCCGCAGGGTCCCAAATGAATTGGCTTATTCGAAAAAAGCCTTGTTCTTTGGAAGATCTATCTCGTGTCTGGTCCTGTATGGTTCCACCCTGCAAGAACTCCGAATCATTCTCTTGAAGCTCATCCTCTTCATCATAAATGATCCGCTTGCCCCGAAATGACCCGGCCCCATAGGGAAATCCCAATTCATTGGGTCTTTCGATACAATCAAATAGAAAGCCCCAAGGGCGCCATATTCGAGGAGCCCAAACTATGTGATTAAATAAATCCTCCTCTATCTGTTGGGGGTCGAGGACTCCTTCCCCTTCTTCAAACTCCGATTCATATTTTTCATAGAGAAATCTCTGATCAACGATAGAACAAGATCCATTTTGAATCATATTTAAGGGATTCCTTGGTTCGGGCCGAAGAAGCAATGTCATTCGATCATTATCAAACTGACTGCAATCTTTTTCTGTCCGTGAGGATCCCGCGAGAGCGCCTTCTACTTCTAATAGGCCATGAACTAGATCAAAATCATTCTCAATGAGTCCATAAGAAGTGATCCCATTTTTTTCCTCAGGTCCGGGTAGAGACCAAAGGTCTTGAGCAACCGATCCGGCAGAACAACTCAAAAGATAAAGAAGTATCGTTAATTTCTTCATGCTCGTTCCAAGTTCGAAGTACCATTTGTACAAATAAGAATCCCCCTCGTTACATGATTTCTTCTTCATATAGATAGATATAGGATCTATGGAGCAATTACTTAGAAGTACATTTTGTGAAACAGCCCTTCCTATCTGATAGAAAAGGATCCCATGATCCTGAACCGATCTTACCTGAGATCGCAAATCCCAAGTTTGTCTATGAAGAGCAGATCTAATTATATTAGTGTCTATAATGGATTTCTTTTGTATAATACTAATCGATAGGGCCTCATTGGTAAGTGCTACAAGATCTCGTACATTGGAACCAATAGTTATGGACCCGAATCCATTAGTATGGAACATCTTATTTTCCAAGTGAAATCCCCTAGTATATGAAAGAGTGAAAAAGTGCTTTCGTTGTTGTGGAATAAGAAGCCTTCGTATCTTAATGCATGTATTTAATTTATTTGGAGCTATTAGAGCGGGATCCACTTTTTGGGGAATATGGGTCGAAGCAATAACAAGAATATTTCTAGTGGAACATCTTTTACAATCCCTGGAGAGATAGTTCACGAATAGACCGAGGGATAAGTAATTCGACTCATTCACATCCAGATCATGAATGTTTGGAATCCATATTATGCAAGGAGACATTGCTTTTGCTAATTCGAATTGAAAGGTGATATAAAATAGGTCTATTTCCGGCATCATATCCATAGTTAGCGCATTCATCATAGTTAGAAACTCCAGCTCCGTATCAAGGTCACGGTCGATATCGTCACTATCATCAATATCGTCACTATCATCACTATCATCACTATCATCAATAAGAAAACCCTTAGGCTTGTTATCCAGGAACTTGTTCAGAAATACTGTAATGAAAGGAACATAGGAGTTTGTCACTAGGTATTTGACCAAATAGGATCGTCCAGTTCCTATGGAACCTATCACTAAAATACCCCTAGAGGGGGGTAGGGCTAAGCGGAGCGAAAAGGGTTTCCCATGAGATGGGAAATGAAAACGACTAGCCCCAAACGGGGTTTGTGAATAAGTGATTGTCTGATAATGAGCAAGGAATATCCGTCTTTCTGCTAAACAGGATGTATTGAATTCATAATTCATTAGATACTTTTTATGAATGTCAACTAAGTATCGTAAGTAAATTGCTCCCGGTTGTTCAATCATTTGATAACCAGAGTTATTCTTTGATAAATGATCACTATGAGTCAGACTCAATAGAATTTGATCAATCCTTTTTTTTGTCGTTAAGGTAGAGAACTGAACCAAGAATTCTCTTTCTTTATCATCAATCGAATCACTGTTCGAGACCCAGGATTCTATTTTATCATCAATCCAATCACCATTCACTTTTTTGATTTTTCTTATCAAGGAATAGATCGCTTTACTTGTATGACTTAGATGTCTCGTAGTTCTCGAAAAAGCGATTCGATTGATGGGGTTTAGTATGATACTTATGAGATCGATGAG